TTTCGTACTTTTCTAGTCTCTGACCGAACTCCCTACTCTCTTAGGTTGGATCTTGGAAGCGTCGATGTTAATGATCTCTTCTCTTGTGGCTTGACTGCTATCCTTTCGCCAAAGAAAATCGTACTTCCACGGGGAAGGGCTATAAGGGAAGTTCCCCTAACAAAGCTTGCTTGGATTTAGTCTTTCCATTGTGGACCTATACCATCTTTCAGTCATATTCCCGCTCCATCGTTTATAACTGATGGCAAAAGATAGATGTATGTGCCTATCTCATGTGGTTTTGAATATAGATTAACGTCCTTGGTAAGTAAGTGCTTTTAAACAAGAATTTTATTAGCCTTACTCTAACAAGTAAGCAAGTAAACTACCTTAAGCTCCCTCAAAAGTCTTAAGTTTCACTTAACCTTTATTCCTATTTCGCTTACTGGCTTCCTTTGGGGCTCTTTTTTAGCCCACCTGAAAGTGCCAATACGGGACCTTGTGCCTTAGCACACATGCTCTTTCTCTTCCTATTACTTTCCTCCTTGATTATTTTTTTAAGCCCTGTTGATCTTCAATCTATCGCTCCTTGCGAGGTGGAACCACACTCTACTTTACTTCTAGTGGGCTATTTACATATAAGACGAATCCATCTTAAACCAAAAATTCGGATCGGATGAAAGCTAACTACTAAGGAAAGAAATTCCCTTCCTCTACTGGGATTGACTCGCTTAGAAGGGGCCCTATTCCATTCCTTTGGCAAAGGCCCTAACTACAGCTCTGAGTAACTCCTTGTCTCATTGATCCGAAAAGAAAGGCATAAGTCCCACGTGTACTAAGCCCTCTTTCAATTATATCTTCTTAAATCCCTAAGAGCTAGTCGGATTTTTTAGTTCTTGGCCTCTATTCACACTTACACATCATATGCTTGTGTGGATAGCTGCTGAGAGGATGTATGGCACGACGAAGGCGACTATTCCATTCGTGGCGACGGTGATCGCCGCCGAGAAGAAAGATGCTGTGCTGGAATCCTCTGGGGTCAGCTAAACAGGCTGACAATCAGCAGAAGAATGAGGTTCGAGTTGATGAACAGGAGAGATTGGCTTGGTAGTTCATATTAAGCGAGGAGAGGTTGAGAATAAGACAATGAATGGAATGGTCCGCCAGTCGCTATAGAATATCGACTTAGTCTTAGTTCAGCTAGCCCATTAATTAGATCATCTGTGCGTGCCTTATCTAGAATAAGGAAATACCAGGCGTCCAGCTTAGCAACCATTGAACTACCTGTCACCAGGAGGGAAGGGAGATCCAGTAGATCCCAGAACAAAGAGAATCAGATCACCGAGTGAAAGCAGTCACTTCCGAAGTTAGCTCTGCAGATGAAGCAGGCGAAGGCAAGAATGAATAACGACTAGGCTCAAGGCGCATCGCTTTGTTTACTTTAACTCAAAGTTAGCAGGCCTTATGAGTTACGGAATTGATAGAGATTCAGCCCTTAGCGATTGGTTTGAATATAAATGCTTTCTCTGATTCAATGAGGTAAGTTCAACAAGGAAGTTGAATTTTGATTAGTCGTCCCGTCCTATAGTAGATTAAAAGTTTTCTTGGCAGTAGTGGTACCGATAGGATCATAGACGTGTTGAAGGATTTCAACGGTGATGGTGGAGTTGATCCAGATGTCAGCAGAAGTGCATATCTTTAGGCCCCTCACTAGGATCTATTGAGAACTATGAAGAGGGTATTTAAACAATTTCGTGGAATGGAAGACCCGCTTTTTGATTCAATGCGGGATAAGAAAAGCCAGTCGAGAAAGACCGGGCGAAAGAGATATTTCTTAAGAAAGGATCCCTCGTCCCACGGGGAGCGCTAAACTCAAATAATTAAATTAAGAGGTGAGTTGTCTTCTTTTGAGACGAATGAATTCCGAAGTCGCTTCATCTAAACCAGGGGCAACAGAGTTGAAAGGCTAAGCAGCGCTGAGTTGGCAGCCCCGGGAAAGAAGGGAACTTTCAACATTTAGTAACCCTTTCTTATTTCTGATCGAAGGTCTCCCAGTCGAGGAGGGCACGCAGCCTTTAGGCAACTCGAAAATCATCGGAAAAAACCTCCGTCTCCGTCCAACCATTACTACGAGAAGTGGATAGCCAGGGAGCATCTCTCTTAGCTACGATAAGCCAAGCGAGCAACCCGTGTGAATAGAACGAGCAAAGGAAGTGCATTAAGCATTCCCCTTACTTGGAAGACTCAATATCAACGGATAAATATCAATGCAAGATGCAATGATGCGATTATCTTCTAATGATATAGCTAATGAGAAAGCATGAAGTGATATGACCGTGGTGCCAAAGAAGAAGGGAACTAACTCGACTGGAAAGGCCTTCAATCAAGGCAAAGGAGATAGACCATAAGCCTGGGAAAGGGGCTAGGCTATTCCTGCGAGGTCTTCCACTATATGGTCTAAATTAAGAAGAGGGTGTGGGATAGAGTGTGAACCTCATTCCGCGTCTGACCTAACGAGTGCTCACACTAAGGGTAGGAAAATCAAGCAAGGGCAGAATCCTTTTCTTTTTTTCTTCAAAGAGGATCCGAAGGAGAAAAGTACTCGAAAAAGGAGAAGTGGGAAAAAGACGTATGATAATCGTCTGAATCGATAAGACCGGATCTCCGATCTCTTTCACGAAAAGGAGATAAAATGCCACTTTCGAATGGTTCTTTTAGGCTCTCGAGAAGCTGATGCCTGAACTGCTACCCTAGGAGTTTTTTTGTTAAGGTCCCGGGGAGTACCATGAGTTGATGTCTAGAGTACTATTCTTATAGGGCCGGACTAGGGCAAAACTTATAAATTATATAAGGATTAGACGAAAGAAAGGTCAACCGAAGCAGTTCCATGTATTGCTCCTTAACCTGACGATATCTACCTATAAGACAAGGAATACCCGGAAAAGTATTTCAATTATTCCTCGCCAGGAGAAAGGCTCAGGGCCCTGCTCCCAAGTCTGTCTTCTTTCATAAGCTTTGATCGGGACTTCAATCTCTTAGTCATCCTAGCGTAGAGATTGATTCTCTCTTCTTTACTTGACCTCTTTCCTTGCGGCTTGGCGACTCTGAACTCACTTATTGACTTACAACATAAATTCAGAAAAGAAGTGGAGTGCTCAGTTGCAGTGTCTTTGCAAAGTGAGCGGCAGTCGTTGGGAAACGAGCTGGCATGGTTTATAACGACCCATAGGCTTCGAGCATGAGGGCTTTAGGGATACGGATTGGGAAGTTGATTGTGATCCTTATATTGTACAGCTGACTGATGGCTTATCTTGCTTGTTTTGCCGATTGGCTTTTTTGTCTGCCCCTGTCGCTTTGATTTTGATTGCTTTCATAAATATATCTTTCTTGGTTTCCTTCTAGTCTTACTCCTCTCTTAAGAGAGTGAGTGCCCTACTAGGAGTACGGGCTTGCCCAAATAGGTTGCTCGGAAGAGAATTGGTTGTGAAAGAAGGGAGTTACGCTAGTAACTCGACCAACCAACCTAACCCTCGGAGCGAAGGAGGAAGAATGAATCCCAATCCGGTGCTATTGAATGGTATAGAATCCGCTCTATCAATTCCGTAACTCTTATCTACGATAACAGCAAAACTCAACTTCTTCAACAAGAGAAAAGATCATATCGGCAACAGCAAGTAAAGTCAGAAATGCCTCAGAAGCGAGTCTTGGCTTAGCCGCATTATCTTACTACATTCATCCTAAGTAGCTAGCTGAATCGGAAACCTCTGCTTACGCGCATGCGTGGTTATGTTCGGCGGCTCGGCAGCCCGCTCCTGGTGGTAGCCATTCTTCTGGGGCCTAAGTTAGCGAAAGGGATGAACCAGGCTACCAGTTTAGCTACTGCGTTCCAGTACTAAGCTTATCGATCTACAGGATCGGTAAGCAGCACATGGGATTAGACGTCTACTAGGAAAAGTAGATGCATCTACAGAGGACGTTACGGGCGGGCACTAGGTGCTGTGTATGGAAAATGCCGCCAGCACTGCTCTCCTTCTAGTTCTAAACCAATGGTGCCATGTTCCGAACGCCGAACGGAAGCAACCCTTTAGAGGAGGAGAGCAAGCCGACGAAGTGACGGACTCCATACGTTTGAGGTTCGCTGAATGTGACTGCTTCCGTTGGGGACGTACTGAGATAGAATGAAGAAGACGTTTTACAGTACGTAAACAAGGCAAGGAAAAAGTAAGGAAATGAAGCAAGCGCAGTTTTTCTCCGCTCCAAGAGAATAACCCTCTTGTTCGATAAGTGCACCCGTGTCTAAGTTAAGAAGCCTGCAGGCTTCCTTCCAAGATAGTTCCAGTTTGGATAAAGAATCCAATGTTTTCGGGAACCTCTAGTGTGATCGCAGCTTGCCTGGCAGGTGAAAGAATACCTCTTGCCCTGGATGCTTGGTTTTCCAGGCCGATGCACAATCTTTCTTGAAGCCGTCGCGCGGATCTGATAAGAAGAAGAGTTCTGAGGGGCTTTAATGGCTTATTTATTAGATTAGCCGAGAAACTTCTTTGGATTTCTGTCTTGAAGTGAAGAATGAGTACCAAGAATAGGGGTCTTCACGGCAGCCTTGACCTTCGGATTGGTTGCGCCCACTTCGGGTGGACTTTAAGTTTTACCTTACTGACGCTCGTGTCCCGATCAAGATTCGAACCAGCTATCTTTTTTCTCACACCGGCTTTCGAAGAATTCTTTTTACAGTCTGTTAAGCACAAGGACACCGACAAATTCGTTTGTGTCATTCTTTATCACAGGCGCATGATTGGATAAGTCTTGCTGCCAGGATGCGACTAGAAAGAGGGTAGGGGAGTCTATATTTCAATAAAATAATAAAAGTTAGCTGATTCCATTCTATCTACGACGCATCGAATCGACCGGTGTACCCATCCCTTAGTCGGTGCTCTAATACGGCAGACAGACTACCTTTTAGGGAGGTACTCCTTAATGAGCGGCTTTATAAGACTTTTGTCTTCCCTTAGTCTCTCCGCCCATTCACGGAGATTATTAATATTTGTCTCCGTGGAGAGCTCGAGTTCCGCCATTATATGGTGGGCGGTCTCTGAGTTTAGTTCCCTCTGTTCGGGAAACAGAGTGGACAGCGGACCGACCCCCCTTTCCGATTCTTCACGAATTATTTCTTGGATTAAGGTGTGAAGCTCCATTCGGAGTGCCGCAACCTCCTCTTGGTTAGGAGCGGAGTGGGCAATAGCAAGAGGGTCCTGGTTCACATTCTCAAACAACAAAGCACACCTACTTTTCCAGATAAACCAACAGTGGAACCCAATAAGCATCTGAACATCAAATTTGCCAAAAACAGGAAAATCACTTTGAATTTTCAATAGAAACAGGAGAGATGGAGGAATCGTTTGGGAAAATAAGGTTTATGTGGACCCGGTTGGTCGGTCAAGTGGTTTGGCTCTGTGGACGGACAGTTCTGTTTCTATCCAACTGTAGGTAAATCGATATACTTTTTTGATTTGGTGGTCAACTCGTCTTCGGGGTCGGTCTTATGAATGGCATCTTACTTGTGTCCATGGGGATCAAATTCAGGCTAAAATAAGAAGAGTCTTGGAACTGATTACTAAGTTAGGGTTCTCATTACAACTTCCCTGGCTGGCTGTTGGTGATTGAAACCTCTTTGCTTCCAGTGCTTAGAAAGATGGTCTAAGGGCAGTCACTCTTTCCCAGACGAGGAGTTTCAAACAATTCCTAAATGATTGATTGTTGCTTTCTTGATCTGGGCTTCAATTCAAAGGAACTCCTTTCACATGGTGTAATGTCAGACCTGGGGAAGCAAATGTTCGCATTCGGCTTGATCGTGCGCTAGCAACGGCTGAGTGGCGCCTTCTGTTCCCTCAAGCGCAGGTTTTCCATGATCCTGGGTCAGATCACTGCCCTCTTATCTGAAAGACGGCTCAAACTGCTAAGCGAGTTCAGCTTGATTTCCAATTGGAGAGTCGATGGTGACTCCATGATCAATGTGCTTATATTGTCTCTGAGGCGTGGCGGCAGTAGTTTTCAGGATCCCGAATGTTTATTGTTCGATCTAAGCGGATTGCTTTTCGGGAAAAAATAAGGTATTGGAACTCCACTATATTGGGAGAACCTAGGACTCGAATTCGCCAGTTGAAGCATCGACTTGAATCTCTTCAATGTCAGCAACTTACTGATTGATTGACCCATTCTAGAGAAAGTGCTTTCTTTAAGGAATGTGGTTCTTGCTCATAGCCCCAAAGACCTATGAGGGAGCCCCCTTTTTTTTTACATTTACAAAGGGATTCAGACAGGGAAGGCTGTTAAGCATGCTGATTCTCTTTTCTTACGTGAATTAGATACTACTGAAATGCAGTTTAACTCCTAATAAGAAGGTAAGATGACTATAGGCAAGAAAGAATTGAACCTAAGGCTTGCCCCCGAAACATTCGGAAGAAATGCTGCTTTAGATCCCGCCCAGATCAGATCAAGGGCGGTCTTTTTTTTTTTCTTTCTAAAAGAGCGAAAGTTTACGGGTTGATGGGTGCTCTTTAGGTGTTTACTACCTCACATCAAGGTGACAGGATTCGAACCTATGGCCCTCTGTACCCAAAACAGATGCGCTGACCAGACTGCGCTACACCTCGTCTCACCCCCTCAGCATATAGATCCACCCGATCGATGAAGACTCGAACCGAACTCGCCCATCCTTTTGGGCACAGGGACGCGAGAACCAATCCGAGTAATCAACCGCTTTTTTTATAAAATCAGCCTCCAGCAAGATAGGGCGACGCCAAAAAGCCGTATAGTGCAGGAGCGCTCACATTTTATTTTGGCTTCCTCTTTCACTTGAATTAAAAAAAATCCGGCTCGCTCCCGGCTACCTGTCCTTTGGACCCAAAGCCCGCTTAGAAGTGGATTCGAACCACTGACACAAGGATTTTCAGTCCTTTGCTCTAACCAGCTGAGCTACCTGAACCACTTTCCTAAAGTATGTTTTCTTCATCGAATAGCGCCCTACCTTACTTACCACTTTACTAGTAAGGGAAAAGCCCTTTACTAATAACAAGAAAGAAAGGGCTTTTTTTTTTCGTTCGTCAAGCTTTCGAGCAGCTCTTTCAACTGCCGCCTAATCTCCTCTCCCAACATGCTCAAGAACCGAGAGCCGCCCAGGGAAGGGACTGCCGGAGGGAGCTTGCTTATAAAAAGAAGATAGGCCACAACGCGCAACGGGCTCTCCGCTCCTAGTAACTAAGTAGTGCTATTCTGTCCTCCGGGGGACTCCACCAACACCAAGAGGTTAGGTTCTTTCTCTCACGTAATTTCGCCCGCCCGTTCCACTTCCGTGCCGGAGGAAATGGGATTCGAACCCATGATACAATCTTCTTGTATGTCGATTTAGCAAACCAATGCCTTAAGCCACTCAGCCATACCTCCAAGTAAGTTGTTGATCGGAATTTGATTTGATGTGCGGTTGGTTGCCCGAAGGGCTATCTGATCCGATCAACTGCGTAAGCCGTAGCGCGCTAGCGCGCGTACTCTTCCTCTATCTATGAGCGAGACTCCATCAAAATCTGCCACTCGTTGGGCGACGCCCTCTTTTCTATGAAGACCCCACCACTGAATGATGAACTTTGCCAGTCTTCGCCTCCGACCCGACCAGGAGAGAACACAGAGTCAAGCCCTTACCCGCCTGAATGGAATTAATATCTCCTTCGTCTGGTCGAGAAGGGAGAAAGCCCGGGGAACTGGACTGTGACTCTTCTAAACCATTACGGAGAAGTCCATTTTCGTCATGATCGATCCACGTCCTACCGTAGTGCCCGGAGAACCTGGCTTGCTTAGCTAACAAAGCTAGCTTACTAACGCGAAGGCCTTTAGGTTAGGGGCTTGCTTAGTACTTGTGCTAAGGAGCAAGTCTCAGCTTCACGCATGACTAACATACCAAAAGGCTTAAACTAGAAGAGAAGGTACGAAGTAACTCTGCGCATAGCTATGAGGTACCAGAACGGAGGTCGGAAAAAGGCATAAACTTTAACTAGCAGAAAGAGTACATTCATGTACGTAGTCACTCATATAGCTATATGAGGAGTGAGGATAGGATCTCCTGCCTGTCTGCAGGCCCGGATACAAGATCCAACATCACATACACTCTTTATTGACTAGAAAAGGGAAGCGCTATCGAATCAGAGAAATGAAATAAAGTATCATAGCCAGCACTTTCTCTTCTTACTGATAAAATCACGTTTAACGATTCATAATGGCTTCGCCCCTTTCATCCCTTCGCTTCGCTCCTTGCTAACACCGGCTTCTCTTCTTCCTGAAAACATCTGCAGAGCATATTCTCCTCATCCCATCTCAGAAGAAGAAGGCCAGTCTCCTCCCACGGGCACATCTTTACTATGAAAAACAGAGAGCGCTACGCACCGCACCGGTACTGAGCATTGAATGATTTGATTCTCACCCTCAGGGCACGACTTTAGTGATGGGGGAAGACTAACTACGGAATTTCCCTCTTCTTTCAATGCAATGGCAGCTAGTTTACTAGTTCAATCCTAGCTTTCTAGTTAAAGAGCTTTGTTTAAAGCCTTTCGCCAGCTACCTCTTAGCAAGGAGATGTGTGATTGGCTATGAAAACTACGATGAAAGCTGGAGTAGATAGATCGACCAGGCAAACTGCCCCTTCCTCCCATGCGGAATGCCCCACTCAGATCGCCCTGAGCCCCAGTCACTACACACCAGCTTCGCTAACCGAACCGAGACAGGCATCAGATGCTGCAGCAGGGGTGAATGTACCAGAAAAGGAATTCAAAGAGGGGTCTTCCCTTCATTCCTTAGTCTACTGCCTATCTATTTGTTTGCTAGCATCCCGTGTAAGGACGAGTTGCTTGTTAGGCACCTCCGGACGGGAATGGAAGAGAAGCGCTCATGCTACATTTATAAATAGAAAGAAGCAGCTGTTTCAATCTCTGGTAAGAGAGGACCCTGAAAGCGCATTGGTCAGCGAACAGCCCGCCCTTGCTTTAATGCCGAACCCTCGCTTTGATGCCTCGATCTCGTAAAAGGCAGATTGTAAAGTTTGAAAGAGGAAAGAAAGCAAGTCCAATAGAAAAGGCTCAACTAGTTCAAAAGTAGTACCCGCCAAAGCCATGCTTACGATAAATTACTCCCTTAGTAAGCTAAGCTTCCACACTAGGATTAGGAATAGTAGCAGCGAGAAAGAAAGGGGCTCTTCCCTTTCTAAAAGGGAAAAGGCCGGAAAGCAGGTAAGAAGATAATCTCTCACCTTACACTCTGACTCTTACTAATGGATTCTTAGGGGTACCAGTACTTATTCGATTAGTCTTCTAAAGAAGAATTACCGTATGTCCTGTCAATTCAATAGTTTCTGGCTTCCCGGCTGTACTTCTGTGACTACTTCCCCGGTACTTCCCTCGAGGGAAGGCCCTCAAGGTCAAGTCAATAAGTAAGGAAAGAAAATAGAAAATAGGTAGCTCACTGGAGCAAGCAACGAAGTGCCATAGGGTTCCGGATAAACTTCTACTGAAGTAGGTAGAATCTCTTTGTGGATCAATCAATCTATAGAGTTTCATAGAGAAGGGAGATTCGAGTTGGAGAAAGCCGCGTAGAATACGAAAAGCAAAGGCGAAGGTGACTTTACATCTCAGTCGAAAGCGGTTAATCCGGATCCATTTCATAAGAAAGGATCAATGAAAGTCGTAGTTCGTTCCATAAAGCATTGGAGTCGTGCCTGAATTCTTTAAAAAGCTTCTAAAAGACAGTACCCGCCTGTGGTCTACTCAAAGGTTGCCCGAGGATAGTTAGATTGATTCAAAGCTTGCAAGGGACTAAAGATCTAGAAAGCTACAGGCCCGGTCGGAATAGGTGGGTAAATTCCTGGGCTATTATCGTATCAGCCCTCCCATAGGCGAGTTTTATCCCCTTTTGTTTAAGAAAGTGCTTTACTATATTTGACCATCGAGAGTAGTTGCTGTTTTCTTTCTTCAAGATAGATTTC